AGCTTCTTACTTTAATACATAGGTCGTCGATTCGGCATTGAAAAAGGAATCCTTCCCTTTTCCAGTAACAGGTTCAAATCGTTTTATCGATATGAGTGTTCTATATCGAATAAATTGCCAACTTTTTTTGAAACCATTTCCATACTAACATAGTGGTAGAAAGAGTACCATGTTGCGCCTAGACTTCAAACGGTTTAGCTTTAACCATGTTAATAGTTCTACATTATTGGTTGATAGAGAATCAAAGTGTATTTACATTACCAATGAGTCGCGAAATGCTATGGTTCTTACATATGATTTCTTAACTTATTCAGAAGTAATTCGCGAGATCGTGCACTCTTCATTTACCCAGTTTAGTTCTAAAGGAAAAAGAAAGTGCAGCTGGTTAGATCCAGCCTATTCTTGAAATAAACAACCCGCACACACTCCCTTTCCAAAAAAGATCAATACACCAAGTACTACACTTAGATTTATTGGATTTGTTGCTAAAATATCGGTATTAAACCCGAAACTCCCGGCGGATGGCCAGTGACCCAAAGAAACGAAAGAATCGGTTACATTTTTCATATGATCTCCTCTTATAGATAGGACTAACAAAATCAAACAGAGTTTGTATCAATTCGTCCCTTTTTATTGTTTGATTAAGAATTTCCCTTGTTTTACATAGATTTTATTATTCCATTTTGAAGTTTTTTTGGTATTTCAATTGAGGTTCCCACCAAGAAACACACTTATTAGAATTAGGTCCAGATCTCATGTCAGTCGTGAAATACCTCATCTTTAGCAACGCTTTCTAAAAAAAAGTTTCGTTGGACTAAGAACGGGAAGGAAGAAAGCGAGTAGGTCTGCTAATTCCTCATCCTCAAATCAGTCCTTCCCACGGATATTGTCTCAATCAAAAAGTGATTGTAGGAGTAAAATTTTGATAGAATTAAAAAAGCGGGTGGGAAATCCAGGGCAATAAAATTTAGAAAAAACTTTCACATTCTTAGGATTAAACAAAAGGATTCGCGAATAAAAGCGCTAATGCCACAACTAACCCATAAATTGTTAAAGCTTCCATAAAAGCCAGACTCAGCAATAAAGTACCTCGTATTTTACCCTCCGCCTCTGGTTGTCTCGCAATACCTTCTACGGCTTGTCCCGCAGCAGTACCTTGACCAACTCCGGGTCCAATAGAAGCAAGCCCTACGGCCAATCCAGCAGCAATAACGGAAGCGGCAGAAATCAGTGGATTCATGGTAAGCTCCTCGCACCAAAATAAATAAATGGTTAATGATACAATCAACCAATAAATAATGCCTTATGATTCCATTACTAAAATATATATATCCAATTGAAGTAATTATATTATTGAATCATCAGAACTACTTCGATTTCTCGTTTTTAGTTCCCATCCATCGAGTCTTTATCAATTATCAATCAATCCATAGGCCCAAGTTCTTCCATTTCTTAGTTCCAAAGTATTCTTTCAATTCTTCGTTATTTTTCTCTTCTATATGCTCTTGGTTTCATGTGTTTATTCATTCGTCACAGACGAAACGGAAGGACTTCTATTGGAATCCTCATCCAAATTCACAGTGGGATCGTAAAGGAAATAAGATCTATGGATAGTTCACTAGTCAATATCTAATATCACATATACATATGTTTCTTCCATGGCGTAAACCAACTATTTCATTCTCGTCTTATATGCATCCGGATTCTAGAAAAAACATACACAACAATTGGTTTATAGCCATTACATTACCTAAGTCGACCCCCTAACCTATTTTTTTATGAAGCCCGTTTGTCACTTCCTCTTTGCCTTTTAGTTATCATTATCCCGTCTGAATCCAAATAGGCGGGTTGGTTGGTTCATTATCATTAGCCCGAATCATTACATATCAATACAATATCAGGATTTGGGTGATGGAATTGCATGGAATTAATTAGAATTGTGGACAATCCTTGAATTAAATAAAATTCAACAGCAATCAATTGTTCTCTAAAACATCGTTTTTTGTTTAATCACACATCAAAACTAGATAGCATAACAATTTGGATTCAAATTATGAACCATAATATTGTAATTGAATGAACAAATAGAAGTGGGGGTATGACATCAATGGGCCGAGAATCTTAGGAAAAAGATCTTTTAGATCTCTTTCCTTTATTTTCAATTCCCGAATATCAATCAGAAAAGCTAGTTAATGATGACCTTCCATGGATTCGCCTATATAAGCCGCGGCTAAAGTTGCAAAAATAAGAGCTTGAATACCACTTGTAAATAATCCAAGGAACATGACAGGTATAGGAACCACTGAAGGTACTAAAGAAACAAGAACAACAACTACTAATTCATCAGCCAATATATTCCCGAAAAGCCGAAAACTTAGTGATAAGGGTTTTGTGAAATCTTCTAGGATGTTAATTGGTAAAAGTATTGGAGTTGGTTGAATGTATTTACCGAAATAACCCAATCCTTTTTTGGTAAGACCCGCATAGAAATATGCCGCGGACGTGAGTAAAGCTAAAGCAACGGTAGTATTTATATCATTCGTAGGTGCGGCTAACTCCCCATGAGGTAACTGTATTATTTTCCGGGGTAAAAGAGCCCCTGACCAGTTAGAAACAAAAATAAATAGGAACATAGTTCCAATAAAGGGAACCCAAGGACCATACTCTTCTCCAATCTGAGTTTTGCTCAAGTCTCGAATGAATTCAAGGACATATTCGAAGAAATTCTGACCATTGGTCGGAATAGTTTGTGGGTTCCGAACAGCTATAGCAGCTGAACCTAATAAGATAGCAATTACGACCCATGACGTAATAAGGACTTGGGCATGGACTTGGAAACCACCTATTTGCCAATAGAAATGTTGGCCTACTTCCACACCGGATATATCGTATAGCCCTTTTAATGTGTTGACGGAACATAGTAGCACATTCATATTGTCCTCTGGCAGAAATAGAACTAAAAAAGGAATTATTTTGATTCCACTATCTCTTTCTCAACTCGTCTACTTGAATCATATTTTTCGGATATCAAGTAATCACATAATATCCTCGGCTTTTTATCTCTTTTTTGGTATTCAGAATATAGTAACCGATTCAAAAAATCTATGGAGTTCTCGAAGTAATTGACTTATCTTATTATTAATCAACGATTTGGGATATAGCTAGAACGGCCCTCACAAATAGCGAATACTAATTTGTTAAGGATTAATCGGATTGAAGCTATAGCGTCATCATTGGCCGGAATCGAAATATCTGCAAGATCCGGGTCACAATTTGTATCTATTAAACAAATCGTTGGAATTCCCAAAGTTACACATTCTCGAAGAGCCGTATATTCTTCTTGCTGATCAACGATGATTACAATATCAGGTAACCCCGTCATATATTTGATCCCACCCAGATATGTTTGCAAGTGATATAATTGTCTCTTCAACATTGCTGCATCTCGTTTCGGAAGGCGGTTGAGTCTTCCCTTCTTTTGTTCCGCTCTCAAATCCCTGAACTTATGAAGTCTCGTTTCTGTAGTGGACCAATTCGTTGACATACCACCGAGCCATTTTTTATTAACATAATGGCACCGAGCCCTTATTGCAGCTGATGCTACTGAATCAACTGCTTTTTTTTTGGTACCGACTATTAAGAATTGCTTTCCCTTACTTGCTGCATCAAAAACTAAATCACAAGCTTCTGATAAAAAGCGAGCAGTTCTAGTAAGATTTGTAATATGAATACCTTTACGCTTTGCAGAGATGTAAGGTGCCATTCTAGGATTCCATTTCCTAGTACCATGACCAAAATGAACTCCTGCTTCCATCATCTCTTCCAAATTAATGTTCCAATATCTTCTTGTCATTTCTCTCCACGCTCCCTCCTTTTTTTAAGAGAGGAGATACCCTAAATACGAAAAATATAATTGTTCCGATGGAACCTTTTACCGGAGATTGACCGTTGATACACGGGCCAAGCCATAAATTCCTTTCTATTCACTATTATCTTTAGACCAGATAGTTTAAAGTTAAGTTAAAAGGATGAATCCGCTCTTAGGAATCATTAAATCCCGTAAATAATTGTTCTGATGGATCGTAGATATTCTTTGGGATGTAAGAATCAAATAATTCTTTGTGTTGAAACAAAATATCCCTAAACCCCCCTCGAAATAGGTTATTCTTTTTTATTTCAAAAGGGATATTGCTGTGTCGCCTTGAATGATACACTAATCCTTTGAATCCGGTACCAACAGGTATCATCCCCCCCAGAACAACGTTCTCTTTCAGACCTTTCAACCAATCGATACGACCTCGTAGAGCGGCTTTTGCTAAAACTCGAGCAGTTTCTTGAAAACTCGCCTCGGATATGAAACTTTGAGTATTCAGAGACGCTCTCGTTATTCCCAATAAGACGGCTCTATAACAGATCGCTTCTTCCAAAGCGCGTCCCGTTCGTTCCGCTCGCAACAATCCAACAAGTTCTCCGGGTGAAAAAACATTAGACATTCCATCTTCCGAAACCAATACTTTTGATGTTATTTGGCGCACAATAATTTCTATATGCCTATTGTGGATTTGCACCCCCTGGGATCGATAAACTTTTTGAATCTTATTAACCAAAGAGATACGACTTTGTGCTATGGTTAACTCTGCGCCAATCAAAAATCCCCAAGGAATCCCAAGAATTCTTGTTATACGTTCGTTCCAACCTTCAACCCTTTTTTCTAGGTTCATTGATATTGAATCAAGCGAGCGCACCTCTAAAACCTGTTCCACTTTTGGAAGACCCTGCGTTATATCACCAGATCTCGATTTTTCGTATATAAATGTAACTAATGTATCTCCTTCAGAAAGGGTTTCACCATAATGTCCATGGACGGTTGCTCCTGGCGTAGCCAAGTAGGGTTTGGCCGATCTTATTACTAAAGAGCCAACACGAATAATTAGAACCTGACCCGCTTTGAGGGGTGGTCCATATTTGGATATACATACATTTTCACAAATAAACTGTCCAAGGTTAATTATTGTCGCTCTCTCTTCACAATAATCGTACTGGAGAAAAAACCAATTCAAATTTAATGGATTCAAAATGATGTGACTTCCTAGATTGGGATTATAAATTCTCCCAGTTTCGTCCATTAAATAATATTTAAGTCCTTGGAAAGTCTGTTTTAAATTGTCAAGTAGCAAATATTTTTTTACCAAGATCTGATTATGAGTTATTAAATGATAAGAAGCAAAATTCCAAAATTTAGTCACAATCCCTAAAGGACCCAATGAAGTTCGAATTAAAATTAGGGGATCCCTTTTTATTGATTCTTTTGTCACACTGTCATCATATTTAACACCGTTGAATGGACCCATTCGAGAACAATTAGATGATGACAAAATGATAAAAGGTTGGGATTCCTTATTTCGATTTACCAACGCACGAATAGTTCCTTGATGTTGGGTAAATGCTTGTTGAATCCTTGCCTTGGAATAAAACGAAAACGGATTGAGGTTGGTGCGATCTGATCCATTATCCGGGATCCATATTAATCCTGACCCCCCCCGACCATTTCTTTTTCTGGTATACGAAATAGGGGACTTCACTAAGTCCATTCTTATGAAATAGCGAATCAGATTGTTTACCCTTACTTCAACAAAAGAAGCATGAACCTCCTCTATAGACGAACCTTTTTTATCGTGGTTCCAATTCAATACTAAACAAGTTCGAACTAATTGAATACTTGTGTGATAAATCCCTCGAATTGGTTTTCCGTTTCCATAAAGGATATAATTGACAACTCGAAGTTGCACATTATCTCTTTCCTGCAACAGGTCGTGGGGGAAAAGGGTTGCTAAATTTATCCCGTCCGCTATTTCATATGTGACTACGGGTCGAATCAAAACAAAAAACTTTTTCTTTATAGGTGTGATCCGTTGGACATAGATCCAATTTTTCGGTTTTTTTGACTCCTCGGCATTTTTCTTTCCTTTTCCCGGTGGTATTAAGATGCCGCTATGCCAGGATATCTTATCTGTCTCTCCAGGAAAATGGATATCTCCAGAAAAGATTTTCAGTTCCATCTTTTTTTTTTTTCTCTCCACTCGGACTAATCCCCCTACACGGCTTCTTATATTTAAGGTGATTCGTGTATCGATTCTAATAATACTATTATTCCGTACCATTATGGAAGACGATCCGGGTAAGATATGCACTTCCTCAGGAATGAAAAAAAAGCGATCTACTTTCTTTTTGTATTTTTGCCTAAATTCTTTTGCTCTTCGATACTCAATAAAATCCTCTTTCTTTACAATAGACGGTATCTCTAGAGTCTCATATTTAGTAATTCCCGAACTGTTTCTTCTGTATCGGGGATCATCGAAATAAGCAAGAATACTATTTCTACGGAAAATACCGTTTATGGGCATTTCAATCGAGATACCTGAACGGGGTATTCGTTCTTTATCTCGTTCTTGATTAGATTGAAATGGAATGATTAATCTATTTCTTCGCCTCTTTGCCAATAAATCAGAATTCTCGTGGAGAATGGGAGGATATATGAAATTACAATGACCGTTGCATATGATTAGATCAGGCCCTGAATAATAAAAAAACCCCCGCCCACTTGTACCAGAAGACTCCGAATTAAAAAATTTATGTTTCACTTGATTATTAGTCACTGAGAGGCTAGGCAGATATCTTCGTTCAGCAAAAAGAGAATGAACATTCGTTTGATCTTGATCCTTGCCGAGTGAAAAAGGAACTATACTGGATCTGCACAACCCCCCCGACAATATCCACAAATGACTTGTTTTTGGTAAAAGATGAACATTACCGTATGTATATTCGGGTGCATGATAGACATCGGTACTCCAATGCATTTCCCCTTCTAAGTCAGAATAAATATATTTTCGAACCCTCTCTTTAAAATTAAAGGTGGATGTTCCCGCGCGAATCTCGGCAATTACTTGTTCTGATTCTACATATTGATCGTTTTGAACTAAAAGAAAGCTTTTTGGTGGAATATTCACATTATGTATAATATCCTGACTCTCAATAGTTACAAACAGGTCTATATAACATAGAAAAGCAGGATATCCATGACGTGTACGTGTGGGATGAACCAAATCTTCATTGAATTTTATTTTTCCGTTAGAAGGAGCTCGTACATGTTCTGCAGTACCGCCTGTGAAGACCCCACCGGTATGAAAAGTTCTTAATGTTAGCTGGGTCCCCGGTTCCCCAATAGATTGACCCGCAATAATACCTACTGCTTCTCCCAATTCGACCAGATCACCATGAGTGGAACTCCGACCATAACATAATCGGCAGATCCAAGATGTACTCCTGCAAGTAAAGGGGGTTCGAATATATATTGGTTGTGCTCGAAAAGTTATGAATCGGTTGACAAGTCCAATACCTATATCTTGATTTCGAATGGCAATGCAACGCGAACCCATATATATATCGTCTGCTAATACACGACCAATTAATGTTTGGATAAAAATACGTTCTGTCATCATA